CTCAAAAGTTTGGGTAGAGCCGGATCGAAATCTTGGCTAGGTAAACGTCCCGTAGTAAGAGGAGTAGTTATGAACCCTGTAGACCATCCCCATGGGGGTGGTGAGGGGAAGACCCCAATTGGTAGAAAAAAACCCGCAACCCCTTGGGGTTATCCGGCACTTGGAAGAAGAAGTAGAAAAAGGAGGAAATATAGTGATAATTTAATTCTTCGTCGCCGTAGTAAATAGTAGTAACATAGGAGAGAAAATCGAATTCAAAAAAAAAAATAGGAGAAATTCACTATGATACGTTCGCTAAAAAAAGATCCTTTTGTAGCAAGTCATTTATTAAGAAAAATACAGAAACTTAACACAAAGGCAGAAAAAAAAATGATAGTAACGTGGTCCCGGGCATCCACCATCATACCTCCAATGATTGGCCATACTATCGCTATCCATAATGGAAAAGTCAAAATACCTATTTATATAACAGGTTATATGGTGGGTCATAAATTGGGAGAATTTGTACCTACTCGTTCTTTCAGCGGGCATCCAAAAAAAAAGAAAAAAAAAGATCAAAAATCTCGCAAAAAAAGATAAAAAATCGCGTCGTTGATTTGATTAGCTATTTCCTTTTAATAAGAATTGGAAAAGGAATCCTTTTTTACTTTTTTTAGAGATTCATTTTTGAAATTCAAATGAAAAATGAATAGTAGAAGAAAGAGAATAAAAAAAGAGAATATGGATGCTATTTATTAAGAAGAGGAAGAAGAAGTTATACGATAAAAAGACTAACTTGTCATATAAATATTGTATTGAAATATATATGCTTATAAGAAGAATATAAGATATGCTTAAAACTTCGAATAAGTCAAAAAAAGTCCACAAATATGACATTTCATGATATATATTATAGTAATGGAGGATTATGGCACAAAAAATAAATCCACTCGGTTTCCGAGTTGGTACAACTCAAAATCATCATTCTCTTTGGTTTGAACAACCAAAAAATTATTCTCAGGGTCTACAAGAAGATAAAAGAATAAGAAACTCTATCCAAAATTATGTACAAAAAAATATCCAATTTCCTTATGGTATTGCAGGGATTTCACGTATAGAGATTCAAAAAGGAATTGATCTTATTCAGGTTATAATAGTTATGGGATTCCTAAACTTAGTGAAAGGGAAATCTAAAAAAATAGCAGAATTACAGAAGAGTGTAATCGAAGAATTGAAGACGAATGGAATCGAAGAATTATGGATGATTGTACGAAAAGAAATGAATCCTATAAGTTTAAGTTATCGAAAACTTAACATTAAAATTAGAAGAATTCGAAAGCCTTACAAGGATCCTATTATTCTTGCAAAATTTATAGACGAACAATTAAAGAATCGAGTTGCATTTCCCAAAGCAATGAAAAAGGCTATTGAATTAGCCAAGCGGACCCATATAAAAGGAATTAAAGTACAAATTTCGGGGCGCCTGGGGGGAAAAGACAAGGCACGCGTCGCATGGATTAGAGCAGGTAGAGTTCCTTTACAAACCGTTCGAGCTAAAATTAATTATTGCTCCTATACGGTTCAAACTATTTATGGGGTATTAGGCATAAAAATTTGGATATTTTAGGCATAAAAATTTGGATATTTGTAGACGACGAATAGTCAATAAATAGTCAATCCTTAATTGACTTAATCTTTACATTATACCCTTTGTTTGACAGAACAAAAAATGAGAAATTCTTTCATTCTTTTTCTGGCCAATCAAAAGAAGAAAAATTCGATTTTTTATTCTATAAGTTCTAGAAGAAGTTCTATATTCTATAAGGTTAAATAAAATAACAAATTCGATTGATTATTTAATGTACTTGCTATGCTTAGTGTGTGACCCGTTGGTTTTTAAAGGTCAATCTAAAAAAAATGGACTGATCCATACTATGAATGAAGAAATTATAGTAGAATTCATAACCAACTCATCGCTTCACATTATCTGGATTCAAAAAAGCAGTCAAGATATGATATATTGGCCCTTACATTGTAGGAATTGAAATCTTTTTTACATTACATAAATAAAAGAAAAATTCATTTGATTTTGATTATGAATTGTAAAGCAAAATAAAAAATCATACAGATAAATGATAGGGTGAGAGAAAGAAAAAAAAAAAAAAATGAATTAATGACATATGATATCAATATGTAAGGTCTACAAGTCATCTCGTAAAAGCGAATGTAATAAAGCACCAATAGCTATTTATTGATAGTTAAAATCTTACTCATAAAACAAAAAATGAAGAGCCTCGAGCCAATAAAGACTAATAACATTGGCTCAAGAAAAAAAATCGCATTGGAGGCTTCATTGTAGAATTAAGACCTAACCATTAACCGAGAAGCGATGGGAACGACGGAACCTGTAAAGACATAAGATTCTATTGAAAAAAAAAAAATCTTAATAATTTCCTATTTTAATAGGCAGGATGGCGAAACGAACCAAGAAACAATCCATTTATTTTGGATTTTGAGAGGTTCGGGGATAACCCTACAAAAAAAGTAAATATTAAAAGAGTAAATATTCGCCCGCGAAGGTTTTTTATGTTATTGGATTGATAGAAATTTTTAGTGATCCGATATTATAATAATAATAAATAGAAAGATAGATTCATTAGCAGATTAGAACAAAAAAAGTCTATTCTAATTCTAGAAAAATTGTAGAAAATAATTATCTCCAAATTCGAATTTCAAATTATCTATCAATCTAGAATTGACCTAGAATACATAGTTCTATCTAAAAAAATAGATAGAAATTTTGAATAAATAGATTAGATGAAATCTCAAAGAATCTAATGATTCAGTCTATTACTCATCAACTATATGTATATTTTTCTAATTATTTCATTCGCAAGGAGCTGGATGAGAAGAAACTCTCATGTCCAGTTCTGTAATAGAGATGGAATTGTGAACCAATCATCAACTAGAACCCCAAAAGAACCCGATTCTGTAAACAACATAGAGGGAGAATGAAAGGGATGTCTTCTCGAGGTAATCGTATTTGTTTCGGTAGATATGCTCTTCAGTCACTTGAACCCGCTTGGATTACCCCTAGACAAATAGAAGCCGGACGTCGGGCAATGACACGAAATATACGCCGCGGGGGAAAAATATGGGTACGTATATTTCCCGACAAACCAGTTACGATAAGAACCAAAGAAACACGTATGGGGTCGGGGAAAGGAGATCCCAAATATTGGATAGCTGTCGTTAAACCAGGTAAAATACTTTATGAAATGGGCGGAGTAGCAGAAAAAATAGCCAGAAAAGCTATCTCAATAGCAGCATCCAAAATGCCTATGCGAACTCAATTGATTATGTCAAAATGGGAATATAAAACCAAAGAAAAAAGAGACTTTGTAATGAAAAAAAAGAAAAAAAAAAAAAAATTGTAAGTTTCTTTTTTTATTTTTGGACAAACAATATTTTTTTTTCCTTTTTGCATGAAAATAAGAGATTCATATGATCCAATCTCAGACCTATTTGAATGTAGCAGATAACTGCGGAGCCCGAAAATTAATGTGTATTCGAATCATAGGGGCTGGTAATCGCGGATACGGTCATATCGGCAACCTTATTATTGCTGTCATCAAGGAAGCAGCACAAAATTCCTCTCTAGAAAAATCCGAAGTGATCAAAGCTGTAATTGTACGTACTCGTAAACAACTCAAACGCTGCTGCGGCACTATTATACGATATGATGATAATGCTGCAGTTGTCATTGATAAAAAAAGAAATCCAAAGGGAAGTAGAGTTTTTGGCCCGATTGCCGAGGAATTGAGGGAGGTCAATTTCACAAAAATAGTTTCATTAGCACCTGAAATATTATAAGATAAAGCGTTAGAAAAGCATTCTAAGATGAGATAGAAAATATTCTAGAATTCGACTATTTTTTTAGAGTATTTGAATTCAACCGATTAATCAAATTAATTAGTAAATTCTGTTTCAGGCATATACTGTTGGAAAGAATATAGCGAATCATGAATTAAAAAAAAGAAGGGCCTATCTTGCTTGATTATATCAAATCTTAAAAACAACAAAAATTCTTGTCTATCGTGAGTAAAGACACAATTGCTGATATACTAACCTCTATACGAAATGCTGACATGAGCGGAAAAGAAATCATTCGAATAATATCGACTAATATCACTAGAAACATTTTGAAAATCCTTTTACGAGAAGGTTTTATTGAAAATTTTAGGAAACATCAGGAAGGTAACAAAAAATTCTTGGTTTTAACTTTACGACATAGACGACATAGAAAAACGAAAAAAAAACAATTTAGAGCTAGTCTAAATTTAAAACAGATTAGTCGACCTGGTCAACGAATCTATTCTAACTATCAAAAAATTCCTAGAATTTTAGGCGGGATGGGAATTGTCATTCTTTCTACTTCCCAGGGTATAATGACAGATCGGGAGGCTCGACTAAAAAGAATCGGCGGAGAAATCTTGTGTTACATATGGTAATCTTTTTGATATCCAAATTGTATCCATTTGGATTTGGTTTTGTAAAAAAAAAAAAGAGTAAGTCAGGGATTCGACTTCAAGAGCATTTCTCCTACATTAAATTTAGTAGATACTTCCAAATTTTCTTTTTATTTTTATATAGGGATACAACGCAATCAAGATTAAAAAAAAAGTCTGTATATTCAAAATTAAGGAACGCAAAATATGAAAAAAAGGCCCTGCGCTCGTAGAATTTGTGGAAGATGTCGCATAGTACGTAGAAAGGGACGAATTAGAATAGTTTGCCCTAACCTGAGACATAAACAAAGGCAGGGATAATTTTTCTAAACAAAGAAAAAGATAAAAAAATATGGCAAAAAAAAAAGTCAAACTTATAACCGAAAGGAGCAGTATAAGAAGAATTTTGTTGCGCAGGTTTCGTCGGCGGATTCGTAAAAGTGCACGAAAAATTTCAAAGGGATTTTTTCATGTCCAAGCAAGCTATAACAATACTATTATAAGCGTCACCGA